CCCTATCCGCGATTCTGCTATTTACTGAAATAATTTTACTGGAATATAGGATTCCTGGAATCTGGGAGGGATAGGATCCTCTGGATGGGTATAAAAGTAAGGGAAGTACGGCTTTGAATGCTTTGCTTATGCAAAAAATCCAAAATAGTCTAATTGGATCATTGAATCGCTTTTCACTCAGTCATTGAATGATAAATCACTACAAGTGACGGAGATACGCGATTTAAATAAGAAAAAAGCCAATATTTAAAAAACGTATCTAGAATGACTGGAAAAGTGGAAACAAGAACAGATAGAATAATATCATTATGAGAAAATCCAAAATCGTTGTAGGCATAGTCAATCAGTAGTTCCCAACCGCGGGGCGAATGGAATCCGATACATAAATCAGTTATGAAAAGAATCGAAAAGGCTTTTATTGTGTCGCTTAAATTATATAGGAATTCTTGAAACCAAGAGTTAAGAAGAAAAAGTTCTTCATTACACAGAATCGAATAACCACTTAGAATAACGAAGCAGATTGTATTTGTCGAGAAGTGAAAAATCATATGGATATGATCCTCATCGTGCATCTTGATTAATTGAATTGTTTCTTTCGGGAGCCCTATACGAAGCCTTTCTAGACGTCTTTCCGTAAATTCCTTTATCATTTCGTCCAGGAAGAATAATTCCTCTAATTCTATAAATTTTTCTAGAATAGCTTTTTCTTGAATATCATTCAAAAAGGTTTCGGGTTGACTAGTATTCCACCAATTAGTAACCCAGGATTCCAGATTTTTATTAAATGATAGAGGGATCCACCAGGGCAAAAATACTACAAATACTATAGATGAAAGATATCTAAGGGGAATGGATGCGTTCGTTTTTTTTTTTGTCATTTTTTCATCTGTGAATTGTTAATGAACACACCTCATTCGTTGATTCTATGCGATCTAATATTTCTATAAAGCATGAGTTCTATTACAAGGTATTGTACCTATAAATCGAGTCTCGTTTTTTTTAGTTGCGATTCGGCGATTAGTCCTTGAACCTTGTGTAGAAAAACTACAGAAATCGAAGAAGAATCCACTTCGAATTCTTCATTCCAATTCGAATTTGAATCAAGAAATAATAAAAAACAAAACAATATTGTTTCCAAATATCCCAATTGATCAAATATTCGAAGCGATTACCCCCTTTCGATGAATGCCTGAAAGATTCAAATTCAAATAATGAATATTAATAGTATTCGCATTTCGAAATGAAAGAACTTTTTTTCTATTAAAAATGTAAAAATGAAACTCTCGCATATTTCGAAAAAAAAAAAGAGTCTTGAAGGGTTCCTCCTGCCGAGAAAGTGTTTATTCTTATTCTTCAGTTAATTTTTCAAAAACCTTCAATTGGTACACGCAAGAAATAGGCCAATTCCGCAGCCTTTTGCTCAATTTCTCGTAGAGTCAAATTCTCATCAGTACGATTCAAGGGAATGGCCCCCAAGCCTCTGCTTTCTATATAAAGGACACGACGAGCATAAATCCCCTCTTTAACTTCTATTCTGATGGACTGAATATCTTTCATAAGGAATCGTAGAAAGATGCGGCGATTTTTTCCAGGAAATCCCCAACGAAAAATACACACTATTCCCTCTTTTGTATCAAATCGATCATAACCGCTACCTACATTCCATGTAATTGTGCACCACAAATAGGAACTAATAAAGAGACCCGCGATCCCGTAGAAAGACATCACGATCCCTTGTGGAAAAAATTTTATTTGCTGAGACGGAAATAAAGATAGCAAATTCCTATCAAGATAACTAGAAATTCCAACCACTAAAAATCCTAATGAACCTAAAAAAAGGATAAGGGCCCAGCAGAAATTGCTTGTTTTGCGAGAGCCTGCTATAAATTCTATCCATATATATTCTGATCGCCAACTCATACATACTCGCTCCAGTTGAATTTTATTGGAATTGGGGAAATAACCAAAAGAAAATAAATTTGAGTTTACTTTTGTTGTTTCTGAAGTAACTCTTATCAACTAGTACTATTTTGATGTGAACTCTTAGCAGTAAGTCATCGAATTGGTTAGATCTAATAAAATAAGAGCATCCCCTTCATATGATTCCCTATAGATCGGTACATACATATAGATACATTGACTTTCATTGCAGACATAAGTTCAGATCACAATCTATTGTTGACAATAGATAGAATCAATTTACCTCTATATCACGTTTACACATGCATAAGAGCTCTTCCGTTTATGCTCGGAGAAAGCCACTTCTGAGTCTTATACACTATTCTACTAAATGGCTATCCGTCATTGCTAAGTCTTGAAAAAAAAAACTAGATGAGAGTTGATCTTGATCCGATCGGATTTAAAAAATCTTATTTTTTTCAAGATAAAGAAATAAAGAAGCCATTGCCATTGCCGGAAATACTAGGCCCACTAAAGGCACTAAAATGGAGGGAAAGCTATTGAGAATTGTCATAGAAAGGGTACCTCGATTTAATATTTGTACCTGTTACTGGTATAAAGATATCCTATAATAATTCAAATGAATATTCTAATTATTATCAGATTCTAATTCGTATATAAATGTATATTAAGTATACTTATCTAGTTGTGTATTAGTATACTAAGTATACTAAATAAGTATATATACTAAGCGCAAGGAATGTAGAACGGACCTAGTCATTTTTCTACATGAAATAAATGTATGATAACTCATTTTCGTTATTATTATTACTTATTTTGCTTCTTCTGTTATTCTTAGCTTCGGATTTCTTTTTTAATATCTAATTTCTTAAAGAAATTAGATATTAAAAAAGAAATTATTAAAATTCCCGAAGGATTCTAACGAATCCGATCCAACAGCAGGGATTCCTAGTAAAATGGTCCTTGTTAGTAGATATAGAAAGATGCAAGATTTTCTATTTTCTCTATTTGAATGATATATACATACGCAAGAGGAGAACAAGAAATTCGTTTTATTTGCCCTGCCCCCAATTACAATTAATTCTAAGGAAGAATACTTTTTTTATGTTGTTTTGTTGAGAGAGGTTTACTGATCACTAATACGTCATATCGGCAAAAAAATTATCTGCATGCTTCCTTGTACAATGAAATCTTATGTCACCAAACAAAAATCCATTCTTCGGATTTTCTTTTATTTTGATTCGGATAAACTAACTAATTGTTAATTATTCGCCACAAAAAAAAAAATTCACTTAAGAACTCTACTGGAGTTGATTTTGATTCAAAGGAAAAAAGGCGTGGAACTGAAATAACTCACTTAGAACACCTTTTAAAGGATTACGTGGTACGATTGGATCGAATAAGCCCTTATGGAATAAAAATTCAGCCGCTTGTGAACCTTCAGGTACTGTCTTATTCAATGTTTGTTCAATTACTCTTTTACCCGCAAATGCAATATAGGCATTAGGTTCAGCAATAATGATATCCCCCAACATACCAAAACTAGCAGTCACTCCACCGGTAGTAGGAGATGTAAGAATTGATACATAGAATAACTTTTTATTTAATTGATAATCATATAAAGCAGAAGATATTTTAGCCATTTGCATCAAGCTCAAACTTCCTTCTTGCATGCGTGCTCCCCCGGAAGCACACACTAGAAGAAGAGGTAAAAATTGATTGGCAGCATACTCGATCAAACGGGTGATTTTCTCGCCTACTACGGATCCCATACTACCCCCCATAAACTGAAAATCCATAACCCCAATTGCGATGGGAATCCCGTTTAATTGTCCTGTACCTGTTTGAACAGCCTCCGTTAATCCCGTCTTTGTTTGATAAGAATCAATACGATTTTTATAAGGTTCCTCTTCTGAATGAAATTCAATGGGATCTAGAGAAACCATGTCGTGATCCATCGGATCCCAAGTACCCGGATCAACCGAAAGTTCGATTCTATCTGAGCTACCCATTTTCAAATGAAATCCACATTGTTCACAAATATACATTTTTGACTTAAGAAATTTTTTATAATTTAATCCATAACAATTTTCGCATTGAACCCATAAATGCCTGTATTTTTGAGTTACATCGAGATCATCAGAACTTTCGCTTATAGTTAAATCACTACCACCTGTGCTACTTTGTATATTCGAACTCTCGCTTTCACTACTATTTCCGCTTTCACTCGAAATGAAATTCAAAAAGTAACTGGCACTATAATTGTCACTACTACTTAAAATGGGACTATCAATACAGATTTGAGAATGAAGATAAGAGTCGAGGCAATTATGAATGTGCTTGTTCCAGCTCGATTTAGTATCATACATGGAACGATCATAGTCTGGATCATCACTTTTGGATCCAGTATTGCTAGAACTATAATTACGAAAGCTATAAAAAGAACTTTCTAGTTCACTCAGAAAAGAATGATCATTGTCTATTTCCAAAATTTGATTTTCAATATCCAAATATATGGAATAGTTGTCCCTATTACTATCCTTAACAAAAAAGGTGTCATCCGAAATGAAATTACGAATGTCCCTGACACCAGCTAAATTGCTGTAACTCGAACAGTCACTATCACCCGAACTATGAATGTTTTTATCCTTATCATTTCGAATCGGATCCTCGCTTACACCGGTATTTTTAATAGGACCAAGACTATCCATTGATTTACTTAACCCACACCTGTATTCTAATTCCCCTTTACCCTTAGATAACATCAAATTGAACCACCTTTTTTTCATAGAGCTCTCTTGTCCCTATTTCCATGAAAATACAATAGATGAATAGTCAATTGAAAAAAAAAAAATCATTCCTTTTTGTGAGACCCCAGGGTATCACTTCGCTATATACGACCTTTTTCAATTCGAAATAGCGGCGGCTCTCATCTTGTATAAAATTTGTATCGAAAAAAAGCAATATTTGTTCTCTCCTATAAATGAACTTTTTCGTAAAATCTCGTCGACTAATAAAATCTGTTTCTATTCCAACACGAAACGGACAATATACAGGATGGGGAGAAGAAGTTGTGATAT